ATAGTATCCTTCTTATTATTAATCGTCTAGAATTTGAACAGAAACTAAAGTCATTTGATAGAAAAGCATGCGCAAAGCAAGTGTATTCTTTATTGAACTTAATCAATGAATTTGCTTTAAAATCAACATCAAGTTTCAATTTTACAAGACCTTTTTTAGTTACTGAACATGACCAAGTAAGAATTGATTCAGAAGATAGAATCAAAATTATCAAATTTTTATTTGATACAGATACAACTCTTCCAAACGAGAAAACGATAAAAAAAGAATCTATTGCACTAAAAGAAATACATAAAAAAATCCCTAGATGGTCATACAAGTTAATTAACGATTTGGAACAACAGGAGGGAGAAAACGAAGAGAGTGGGGTAGAGAACCATCAGATTCGCTCAAGAAAAGCAAAACGTGTAGTTATTTTTACTGATAACCAAGAGAATACTGATACTTATAGTAATACCCAAGAAACAAATAATACTGATCAAACAGACGAAGTGGCTTTGATACGTTATTCACAACAATCGGATTTTCGTCGAGACCTAATTAAAGGCTCTATGCGTGCTCAAAGACGTAAAATAGTTACTTGGAAATTCTTTGAGGCAGATGTGCATTCCCCCCTCTTTTTGGACCGAATAGACAAACCTTTTTTTTTTTCTTTTGATATTTCCGAACGTATAAACCAAATTTTTAGAAATGGTATGTGGACAAACACAGAACTCAAAATTTCGAACTCTAAAGAGAAAACTACAGAAGAAAGTGAGAAAAAAAGGGAAGAGGATAAAAAAGAGGAAGTCAAAAGAAAGGAGAAAGTACGTATAGAAATAGCGGAAGCCTGGGATAGTATTTTACTTGCTCAAGTAATACGAGGTTTTTTATTAGTAACCCAATCGATTCTTAGAAAATATATTATATTGCCTTCATTGATAATAGTTAAAAATACCGCCCGTATGCTATTATTTCAATTTCCCGAATGGTCCGAGGATTTTAAGGATTGGAATCGAGAAATGTATGTTAAATGCACCTATAATGGCGTTCAATTATCAGAAAAAGAATTTCCAAAAAACTGGTTAACAGACGGTATTCAGATTAAGATCCTATTTCCTTTTCGTTTGAAACCTTGGCATAGATCGAACTCACGAGCCCCTTATAACGATCCAATGAAAAAGAAAGATTCAAAAAATGATTCTTGTTTTTTAACAATTTTTGGAATGGAAGCGGAATTCCCGTTTGATTCTCCCAGAAAACAAGAATCATTTTTTGAACCCATTTCAAAAGAATTCAAAAGAAAAATTAGAAAATTGAAAAAGAAATGCTTTCTAATTCTAAGAATTTTTAAAGAAAAAACAGGGTTATTTCTAAATGTTTCAAAAGAAATAAAAAAACGGGTCATTAAAAGGATTCTGTTTTTAAAAGAAATACAAAAAGAACTATCAAAAATAAATCCAATTCTATTATTTGGATTGCGAAAAAAAGTAGATGAATTGAGTAAAACTAAAAAAGATTTGATAATAAGTAATCTAATGATTCACGAATCGTCTATTGAAACTATACCAGCGTCCATTGAAACTATACCTCGGAATTGGACAAATTTTTCGTTGACAGAAAAAAAAATACAGGATCTAACTGATAGAACAAACACGATCATAAATCAAATAGAAAAAATTACAAATGAAAAAAAGGGGGGATTTCGAATTCCGGATCGAAATATTCGTTTTAACAAAATAAGTGATGGTGATAAGGGGTTGGAATCACAAAAAAATATTTGGCAGATATTAAAAAGAAAAAATGCTCGGCTAATACGCAAATCACATTATTTTATAAAAATTTTCGGTGAAAGGATATACATAGATATCTTTCTGTGGATTATTAATATTCCTAGGCTCAATACACAACCATTTCTTGATTCAATAAAAAAAATTATTAATAAATACATTACCAATAATGAAACAAATCAAGAAAAAAAAGATAAAAGTTTAATTCGTTTTATTTCGACTATAAAAAAGGCACTATATAATACTAATATTACTAATAAAAATTCAAATACTTTGTGTGACTTATCCGACTTTTCACAAGCCTATGTATTTTACAAACTCGCACAAACCCAATTTCTTAATTTCGATTTTTATAAGTTAAAATCTATCTTTCAATATAATGGAGCAGCTCCTTTTATTAAGAATGAAATAAGGGGTTATTTTGTTGGAACACAAGAACTTTTTCTTTCTCAATTAAAACATAAGATTCATCAGAATTCTGGAATAAATCAATGGACAAATTGGTTAAGGAATCATTATCAATATGATATTTCTCACATTATATGGTCTAGACTAGTACCACAAAAATGGCGAAATAGATTCAATCACCACTGTATGAATCAAAAAAAGGATTTAGGCAACTTATCTAAAAAGACGAAATTTATTCACTACGAAAAACTAAAAAAAATGGAAATGACTTCATTACTGAATGAAAAAGAGAGTTTTAAAAAACAATATAGATATGATCGGTTAGCATATAAATCTATTAATTCTGAAAATACGAAGTACTCGTCAATTTATGAATTGTTATTTCACGTAAAAAATAATCAAGAAGTTTTTTCGAATTCCAACACAAATAAACGAAAACCTTTTTATATGATGGAAGATATTCCTATCATCCCTATCAATAATGATCGAGTACAAGATGATATTAGCAATATGGAGAAAAATCCGGATAGAAAATATTTTGATTGGAGAATTATTCATTTTTGTCTTAGAAAGAAAATAAATCTTGAAGCTTGGATAAATATTGATACTGACCCAAAAAGTAATAAAAAATTTACTAAGGATAAACTTAATAATTATCAAATAATTGATAAAATAAATAAGCAATTATTTTTTTATCTCACGATTCATCAAGCTCAAGAAATTAATTTATCCAATCAAAAAGGTTTTTTGGATTGGATGGGAATGAATGAAGAAATATTTAATCGCCCTATATCAAATCTTGAGCGTTGGTTCTTCCCCGAATTTTTGATACTTTATAATTTGTATAAAACTAAACCGTGGGTTATACCAAAAAAATTACTTCTTTTAGATTCTAATATAAATGAAAACGCTACTGATATTGAAAACAAAAGCATTGCAGGAAATAAAAAAAAAGATCCTTTTATATCCCCTAATGAAAAAAAATCTCTGGAATTAAAAAAACGAAATAAAGAGCAAAAAGAATCCGCGGACCAAGCAAACCTTGAATCTGCTCTTTCAAACCAAGAAAAAGATGTTGAAGAAGATTATATGGGCTCGAACATGAAAAAAGAGAAAAATAAAAAGCAATACAAGAACAATACAAAAGCGGAGTTTGATTTCTTACTAAAAAGGTATTTTCATTTTCAATTGCGATGGGATGATATTTTAAATAAAAAAATAATCAATAACATCAAAGTATATTGTCTCCTGCTTAGACTGATAAATCCAAGAGAAATAACTATATCCTCTATTCAAAGGGGAGAAATGAGTCTTGATATTCTGATGATTCAGAAAAATTTAACTCTTACAGAATTCATCAAAAGAGGAATTTTGATTATTGAACCAATTCGTCTATCTATAAAAAATGGCGGGCAATTTATTATGTATCAAACCATTGGTATTTCGTTGGTTCATCAAAGTAAACACAAAATTAATCAAAAATACCTAGAAAAAACCCATGTTGATAAGAATTCTGATGAAGTCATTACCAAATATAAAAAGATGACTGGAAATAGAGATAAAAATCATTATGATTTGTTTGTTCCTGAAAATCTTTTATCACCTAGACTTCGAAGAGAATTTAGAATTCTAATTTGTTTCAATTCTAGGAATCGAAATTATATGCATAAAAATTCAGCATTGGGGACTGGTAATAAGGTAAACAGTCAGGTTTTAGATAAAAGCAAAGGATATAAAAAGAAAATTATAAAATTAAAGTTATTTCTGTGGCCCAACTATCGATTAGAAGATTTAGCTTGTATGAATCGGTATTGGTTTGATAGCAATAACGGCAGTCGTTTCGGTATGGTAAGGATACATATGTATCCGCGATTGAAAATTCATTACTAGGACATTTTTGCTATCTTTCCCATATCGCCGCGAGTCTATGACGACAAGGAGGTGCACACAGTCATTGTCTTACATTCCATTCTGATACATGATACTAATTCAATGATATATCAATTCGATCTATAAATGAATCAAAAGAATCGTATGATTTTAGGACTAAGTTTTTCACTTTTTGGAGTACGGAAAACAACCATCCTTTTGTATACCTTTTCAAATCGAATTTTGAAATTAAAATAGGATTCATTTGATTTAATAAAATTCGAAATTAGAGCGAAATTAAGATTACTGTCTATACCAAACTGAAACAAGTGACATTATTATTACTGATCAATAAAGATATCTATCAATCAAAATATTTTAAAACTTCAAAAAAGAGGGGGGGTTCGCTTTATGGTAAAAAATTCATTCATATCCGTTATTTCACAAGAAAAAGAAGAAAACAGGGGTTCTGTTGAATTTCAAATATTTAGTTTCACCAATAGGATACGAAGACTTACTTCACATTTACAATTACACAAAAAAGACTATTTATCTCAGAGAGGTCTACGTAAAATTCTGGGAAAACGCCAGCGCCTGCTATCTTATTTGTCAAAGAAAAATAGAATAGGTTATAAAGAATTAATCAATCGGTTGGATATTCGTGAATCAAAAACTCGTTAATTTGAAGAAGCATTTTGAATTATTTGATTTATTAGATCTTGAATTTGAATGAACTTTTTTTCGTTTTCAGCAATTCAATTCATCAAAGAGTGAATTAAGGAAAAACCTATGAATATACCAGCTACAAGAAAAGACCTGATGGTAGTCAATATGGGTCCCCACCATCCATCAATGCATGGTGTTCTTCGACTTATCATTACTCTAGATGGTGAAGATGTTATTGACTGTGAACCAATATTGGGTTATTTACACCGAGGGATGGAAAAAATTGCGGAAAACCGAACAATTATACAATATTTGCCTTATGTAACACGTTGGGATTATTTAGCTACTATGTTCACAGAAGCAATAACAGTAAATGGGCCGGAACAGCTGGGAAATATTCAAGTACCTAAAAGAGCCAGCTATATCAGAATAATTATGTTGGAGTTGAGTCGTATAGCTTCTCATCTGTTATGGCTCGGACCTTTTATGGCGGATATTGGTGCACAGACTCCTTTTTTCTATATTTTCAGAGAAAGAGAATTAGTATATGATCTATTCGAAGCTGCTACCGGTATGAGAATGATGCATAATTATTTTCGGATCGGGGGGGTGGCGGCTGATCTCCCTCATGGCTGGATAGATAAATGTTTGGATTTTTGCGATTATTTTTTAATAAGGGTTGCTGAATATCAACAACTTATTACACGCAATCCTATTTTTTTAGAACGAGTTGAGGGGGTAGGCATTATTGGTCGAGAGGAGGTAATAAATTGGGGTTTATCAGGACCAATGTTGCGGGCGTCCGGAATACAATGGGACCTTCGTAAAGTCGATCAGTATGAGTGTTATGACGAATTTGATTGGGAAGTACAATGGCAAAAAGAAGGGGATTCATTAGCTCGTTATCTAGTCCGAATTGGTGAAATGATGGAATCTGTAAAAATAATTCAACAGGCTCTCGAAGGAATTCCGGGGGGACCATATGAGAATTTAGAAATCCGATACTTTGATAGAGAAAGGAATCCGGAATGGAATGATTTTGAATATCGCTTTATTAGTAAAAAACCTTCTCCTACGTTTGAATTGCCAAAACAAGAACTTTATGTCCGAGTCGAAGCTCCAAAAGGCGAATTGGGTATTTTTCTGATAGGGGATCGGGGTGGTTTTCCTTGGAGATGGAAAATTCGACCACCGGGTTTTATCAATTTGCAAATTCTTCCTCAGTTAGTTAAAAGAATGAAATTGGCTGATATTATGACAATACTAGGTAGTATAGATATCATTATGGGAGAAGTTGATCGTTGAAATGATAATTGATACACTAGAAGTACAAGATATCGATTCTTTTTCTAGATTGGGATTTTTAAAGGGGGTCTATGGAATTATATGGTTACTTATTCCTATTTTGACTCTTGTATTGGGAATCACAATAGGTGTACTGGTAATTGTATGGTTAGAAAGAGAAATATCCGCGGGAATACAACAACGTATTGGACCTGAATACGCCGGCCCTTTGGGAGTTCTTCAAGCTCTAGCAGATGGGACAAAACTTCTTTTCAAAGAAAATCTTTTTCCATCTAGAGGGGATACTCGTTTATTCAGTATTGGTCCATCCATAGCAGTTATATCCATTTTACTAAGCTATTTAGTAGTTCCGTTTGGGTATCACCTTGTTTTAGCGGATCTCAATATTGGTGTTTTTTTATGGATTGCCATTTCAAGTATTGCTCCCATCGGACTTCTTATGTCAGGATACGGGTCAAATAATAAATATTCCTTTTTAGGTGGTCTACGAGCTGCTGCTCAATCAATCAGTTATGAAATACCATTAACTTTATGTGTGTTATCAATATCTCTACGTGTGATTCGTTGATATATATATTATAGACATAAACTTTTCTCTATTCTCCCTTTCTAAGAAAGCCGTGGAATGAATTGAGTAGGGTTAGATATCTTCATTTTTTTTTTTTTTATTCATTATTCGAATTGAAAAATTAAACCAAATAGTTATATGAGTGAAAGAAAACAGCTTATATATATTATATAATATATATAATATATAAATTCGCAGTAAAAATATTGAGTCTCATTTTCCATGTATAAGAGTTAAAGAGTTAAGCGAAAATAAACATAAGAAATCCTTTACCCCAAGATTGGTTGATTAGTCATCCTGACTTGAAGCGGGCTCAAAAGATTTACCGTATTGAGTTTTCACTATCATTTGTATGGATTAACATACATGTATTATCATAACGGAGGGTTAAACAAGTGGATGGTTAGAAACACCAAGATATGTAACGGATTTGTAATGGAAATTATGTAAATTATCCAAAAGGGCTTTTTTACATAATATACAAACAACGAATACTAATTGGGGCTTAAAGTTGGTAGAAATTATTAGGCAGTACTCCCCAAGGCACGATTCCAATCCAGAGTATACTCCTATCCACCGATTAAATATATAACTATTGGGGAACGAAAAAATCCTTTATTTTGTAAGCCCTCTTTTTTTAAGAAATAGAAAGAAGAATAGGAACGAAAAAAAAAAAAAAAAGAAAGAAACCCAATTCCAATAAAAAAATATCTTTTTTATCTATCCTTTTCCATATTCATATATATATAGAATATGTATCATAATTCAATTCATGAATTAATATGGAACTCTTTTTCGTAAGTAAAAACGACGGGTTAGTTATATTTATACAAGAAGTATTTTATTCAAGCATTAAGTTATTACTCAACAAAGAAGAATTAAAATTTTTTAAAGAAGGGGTGAGATCAATTCATAAGTACTTTGTTTTTTTTTTTTTTTATTAAAATAATAATTATATAAAACTAATAATTATAACAGACAGAATTCTTTTGGTCTAATTTTGGACCGTCCAATAAGGTTTGACCTTATCCATCCTACAAACGTATCAAGATAAAATAATACTTACCCGGTCCTTAGATTTATTTATGGCCTTCAAGGAGCCGTATGAGATGAAAATCTCATGTACGGTTCTGTAATAGCGATGATAACAGTGATGGTATCACCGACTATGATTATCTAACAGTTCAAGTACAATTGATATAGTTGAAGCGCAATCAAAATATGGTTTGGGGGGCTGGAATTTATGGCGTCAGCCTATAGGGTTTATCATTTTTCTCATCTCTTCCCTAGCAGAATGTGAGAGATTACCTTTTGATTTACCAGAAGCAGAAGAAGAATTAGTAGCAGGTTATCAAACCGAATACTCGGGTATAAAATTTGGTTTATTTTATGTTGCTTCTTATCTAAACCTATTAGTTTCTTCATTATTTGTAACAGTTCTTTACTTGGGAGGCTGGAATATCTCTATTCCAGACATATATGTTTCTGAGTTTTTTGAAATAAATAAATTGGGTGGAGTCTTTGAAGCGACGATTGGTATCTTTATTACATTAACTAAAACTTATTTGTTCTTGTTCATTCCTATAACAACAAGATGGACTTTGCCGAGGCTAAGAATGGACCAACTATTAAATCTTGGATGGAAATTTCTTTTACCAATCTCTCTCGGTAATCTATTATTAACAACTTCTTCTCAACTCTTTTCGCTGTAAAGCGATATTCTATATTCACAATTTGTCTCAAACAAGAGAAATAAACAAACATAAAATTATTCATATATATATATTCACGATATGTTTTCTATGGTAACTGGGTTCATGAATTATGGTCAACAAACAGTACGGGCTGCAAGGTATATCGGTCAAGGTTTCATGATTACTTTATCTCACGCAAATCGTTTACCCGTAACTATTCAATATCCTTATGAAAAATTAATTACCGGGGAACGTTTCCGTGGTCGAATTCATTTTGAATTTGATAAATGTATTGCTTGTGAAGTATGCGTTCGTGTATGTCCTATAGATCTACCTGTTGTTGATTGGAAATTGGAAACAGATATTCGAAAGAAACGATTACTAAATTACAGTATTGATTTCGGAATCTGTATATTTTGTGGTAATTGTGTTGAATATTGTCCAACAAATTGTTTATCAATGACTGAAGAATATGAACTTTCTACTTATGATCGTCACGAATTAAATTATAATCAAATTGCTTTGGGTCGTTTACCAATGTCAGTAATTGACGATTATACAATCCGAACAATTTTTAATTCGCCTCAAATAAAAAATAAGTAAATATCTTGATTCAAGAATAAATTCCAATGACTTTAACAATACTAAGGTTTGGTTTTGATTTAATTTAAAGAAATAAAGGTTCTTTCGTTTTGTTTGGTCAATAATTACAAATTCCAATTATTAATTGGTTGCTAAGAATCGAGTCTTAATTTTGATTGAAAATCTATTAATTAATATATCTGTATATATTTTGAAATAAAAAATTTCGGATTAGAACTCTTCTTTCAGATAAAGAATAAAATTAGCTCAATAATTGTACCTACATTTAGTCACATCTCTTAGGATTTAATTAGGAATTTCTCAAAAATTATTAAAAAAAAAATTCTGGTCGGGTCTCAATAAAGTCATGAAAAACATTTCGATTTATTTATCTCTTATTTTACATATAATGGATTTGCCTGGACCAATACATGACTTTCTTTTAGTCTTTCTGGGATCGGGTCTTATACTAGGAGGTATAGGTGTGGTATTATTTACCAACACCATTTATTCTGCCTTTTCATTGGGACTGGTTCTTGTTTGTATATCCTTATTCTATATTCTATTAAACTCCTATTTTGTAGCTGCTGCACAACTTCTTATTTACGTCGGAGCTATAAATGTTTTAATTGTATTTGCTGTGATGTTTATGAATGGTTCAGAGTATGATAAAGATTTTAATCTTTGGACTATTGGGGATGGGATTACTTTGCCTGTTTGTACAAGTCTTTTTGGTTTACTAATGATTACTATTACGGATACGTCGTGGTACGGGATTATTTGGACTACAAGATCAAACCAGATTATAGAGCAAGATTTGATAAGTACTAGTCAACAAATTGGAATTCATTTATCAACCGATTTTTTTCTTCCGTTTGAATTCATTTCGATAATTCTTTTAGTCGCTTTAATAGGCGCAATTGCCGTAGCACGCCAGTAATAAATCTCTAGAATTACCAACAGTAATCTAAATTCAACTCTGTTCTGTGTTATTACATTTTTTTATCTTCCGTTTTAAAATTGGTTATGTCTAAAAGTCAAAATAAAAACTATTTTATTTAATATTACTAATACAATTGTTCCGCACTTTATATTCTAGTCAATTGAATCTGTTGGGTTGTTGTTCAGTTCATATTGAAATGAATCAAAATTGCTAAGGAGTTAGTCAATGATGCTCGAGCATGTACTTGTTTTGAGTGCCTACTTATTTTCTATCGGTATCTATGGATTGATCACAAGCCGAAATATGGTTAGAGCCCTTATGTGTCTTGAACTTATACTGAATGCGGTTAATATGAATTTCGTAACATTTTCTGATTTTTTTGATAGCCGGCAATTAAAAGGAAATATTTTCTCAATTTTTGTTATAGCTATTGCCGCCGCTGAAGCAGCTATTGGACCGGCTATTGTTTCGTCAATTTATCGTAACAGAAAATCAACTCGTATCAATCAATCGAATTTGTTGAATAAGTAGTATTAATCATAGAAATTACAATATTCATAAATTCAAATTAACATGACCATACATTAAACCTAATGCATTTTTTAAAAAATGTAAGAAATCAAAGTATCTTGGCTCTATCGTACGAGTCGATCCAGAAGTAGATTGTTTCAAAATTTCTGGTAAATTATTGATTCATCTGGTGTCTAAATATATGACTCATCTACAAGTTTACTAGATCGAAAATTTCTGACGTTTAAAAATTTATAGATCCAATGTCACATTCAGTAAAGATTTATGATACGTGTATAGGGTGTACTCAATGTGTGCGAGCCTGCCCAACTGATGTATTAGAAATGATACCTTGGGACGGATGTAAAGCTAAGCAAATTGCTTCTGCTCCAAGAACAGAGGACTGTGTCGGTTGTAAGAGATGTGAATCCGCCTGTCCAACGGATTTCTTGAGTGTTCGCGTTTATTTATGGCATGAAACAACTCGAAGTATGGGTCTAGCTTATTAATACGTTCCAGAAAACCCTACTCGAATACATTTGATTTTTTTACCTTTACCGACAAAAACCCGCGCTCAAAATATATTTATTTCGGGCACGGGTTTTTCTGGTCCAAGTTTATTTTGTTTTTACTATGAATAATTTTCCTTGGTTAACGCTAGTTGTAGTTTTGCCAATATTCGCGGGCTCCTTAATTTTCTTTCTTCCTCATAGAGGAAATAAGGTAATAAGGTGGTATACAATATGTATATGCATATTGGAACTTCTTTTAACAACCTATGCATTCGGTTATCGTTTCCAATTGGATGATCCGTTAATGCAACTAACGGAAAATTATAAATGGATCGGTTTTTTTGATTTTTACTGGAGATTGGGAATAGACGGAATTTCTATAGGACCCATTTTACTGACAGGATTTATCACAACTTTAGCTACTTTAGCGGCTTGGCCCGTTACTCGAGATTCCCGACTATTCCATTTCCTAATGTTAGCAATGTATAGCGGTCAAATAGGACCATTTTCTTCTCAAGACCTTTTACTTTTTTTCATCATGTGGGAGTTAGAATTAATTCCCGTTTATCTACTTCTATCCATGTGGGGTGGAAAGAAACGTTTGTATTCAGCTACAAAATTTATTTTGTACACTGCTGGGGGTTCCGTTTTTTTGTTAATAGGAGTTCTAGGTATTGGTTTATACGGCTCCAATGAACCGACATTAAATTTTGAAACATCAGCTAATCAATCGTATCCTGTAGCACTGGAAATCATATTCTATATTGGATTTCTTATTGCCTTTGCTGTCAAATCACCGATCATACCCCTACACACATGGTTACCAGACACCCATGGAGAGGCACATTATAGTACTTGTATGCTTTTAGCCGGAATCTTATTAAAAATGGGAGCATATGGGTTGGTTCGGATCAACATGGAATTATTACCCCACGCCCATTCTATATTTTCTCCCTGGTTGATGATAGTAGGCACAATTCAAATTATCTATGCAGCTTTAACATCTCCTGGTCAGCGTAATTTAAAAAAAAGAATAGCCTATTCTTCTGTATCTCATATGGGTTTCATAATTATAGGAATTGGTTCTATAAGCGATACAGGGCTCAACGGGGCCATTTTACAAATAATTTCTCACGGATTTATTGGCGCTGCACTTTTTTTCTTGGCCGGAACGAGTTATGATAGAATACGACTTGTTTATCTCGACGAAATGGGCGGAATGGCTATCTCAATTCCAAAAATATTCACGACTTTCAGTATCTTATCAATGGCTTCGCTTGCATTACCGGGGATGAGCGGTTTTGTTGCCGAATTGGTAGTTTTTTTTGGAATACTTACTAGCCAAAAATATCTTTTAATGACAAAAATATTAATTACTTTTGTAATGGCAATTGGAATGATATTAACTCCTATTTATTCATTATCTATGTTACGCCAGATGTTCTATGGATACAAGCTTTTTAATGCCCCAAATTCTTATTTTTTTGATTCTGGACCGCGCGAGTTATTTATTTCGATTTCTATCCTTTTACCTGTAATAGGTATTGGTATTTATCCCGATTTCGTTTTATCATTATCAGTTGACAAGGTCGAAGCTATTCTATCAAATTTTTTTTATAGATAGTTTTTGTCAATAAACTAAAATAAAAAATCCGATAACTTTAAAAATCGTTCATTGGACAAAAAAAGTCTTTTTCTGCTTTTAAGTTAAATAAAAAAAAGGAAATTCTAGTATAACTATATAACCATATATTTTTAACATTTTGAGAACCATTTGAATCAAGTAATGGAAATGAAATGATTCAAATGGTTCTTGATGGTTTACATAAGGGTTTCATATCTATACGTATGCTGCCCTAGGCTTCTGGTTATTAAGTACTTTATTCAATTAAATTAGATGGTAATGTAAATGAACCATAACTATGCAACCCTATTCCTAATAGATTAACCCCAAAATAGCATATCCAAATTATAAGAAAGCCCATTGAGGCCACAATTGCAGAATTTTCGGTTTCATAATTTTTATTTGTTCGAATATGTAAATAAATCGCAAATATGGTCCAAGTAATAAAGGCCCAAGTCTCTTTTGGATCCCAATTCCAATAGGATCCCCATGCTTCATTAGCCCACACTGCTCCCGAAAGAATACCTATGGTTAAAAGGATAAATCCTAAACTAATAATACGATAACTCCATCGATCCAATTGTTGAATTAATTGATATCTGTAATAATTTTGAGAAGAAATCAAAGAAGTGTTTTTTAACACATTGTTTCTTTCATTCACATATTGAATCGCACCAAACGAAAATGGCTCAGTTAATAAACTCTTGCTTTGACTAAAAATCCTTAGGAACTTTCGAAATGTAATGACTAGAAGAGCTAATGATAATAATGATCCACACAAAAGAGCTGCATAGCCCAACACCATCATACTTACGTGCATCATTAACCAATGCGATTGGAGAGCCGGTACTAATATTGCGGATTGATGCATTTCATTTAAAAGACCTGAAGTAGCAAAACCCTGGGTAAAAATAACACTTGGCGCCGTTATTGCGCTTAAATAGTTTTTTTGTTTTTTAAAATACGGAATCATATGAATAATGGAAAAACCCCACGACAGAAAAATTAATGATTCATATAAATTGCTTAACGGTAAATGCCCAAAATAAATCCAACGACTAACTAATAATCCGGTTATGCAGAAAAAAGTAGCTATCATGCCCTTTTCTGATGAATCATATAGTCCTACGATTTCATCGACGAATAAAGTTATTAAATGAATTGTAATTACAATTGAAATGATCGAAAAGGATATATGAGTTAATATACGCTCTAAGGTTGAAAATATCATAAATTTTATTAAAAGGGAGGCCTCAATTATAGGAATTGAAATAGGGAATTGAATTCATTATAGGGCTTACTCTTTTAGAAAAAAAAAAAGCCATGCCGCCACTCGGACTCGAACCGAGATGCTCTAGCACTGCTTCCTAAGAGCAGCGTGTCTACCGATTTCACCATAGCGGCTTATTCGAAATCATAATAACCTATTTTTATTAAATCGTCGAGATTGGAGGGGGGTTAATTCCATTTTTTTTAGTCATTAATTGAATGTTTTCTAAAAAAAAAAAATTGTTTCAAAATTAGGCATTTAATCTAAACGTTTAGATTGTAATCTAAACGTTTTCATTAAAAATATAAATTATTCTTATAATCTTATCTTTTTTTTATTATTTATTTTATATTTTAAAGTATCCGTTTTTTTAACTTAACTAACAACGGGGTTTTTCATTTCGTAGTTTATTACTTTAAGGTTGGTCTCCTGAAAATAAAATGGACGTTTGTAACTAGATAATTTTGACTTTAATCCATGGCTAGAACTAAAAAATAAATTGATTGTCGAGTCAAGTCGATGGGGAAGGTGAGAATCCCCATCTTGAAAATGATAAAACATACCAAAAGGTGAAACTTTGTGCTTGCGTTTATTCCTTTTTAAAACAAAAGAATACCATTCATTTTTAAAATTCGGTAGACAACCGAATTCAAATTTCGAATTCAAATTTCTACTAAAAAAAAAAATAACAAAAAAAAATGAATTCCATGAAATTTTATAAAAAGCTTGCGAAATAAATTAGAACAAAAATTAGACTATTTTTTGAATTAGATCGATTCACATTATTTAGTTTATTGTTTGATTATTTATTTGTCACACAAAAAAAACTTTTTGAGTTACCAGTAGAAAGAGATTTCGCTAATGAAAAAGCTTTCAATGCTGCCCAATAGCCTTTCCTTTTCCAAATATTTTTACGAATACGTTTTTTTGAACTAGAGGTGCGCTTTTTTGGAACTGCCATTTTTAAATTAGAATCGGTTCATTGGTTGGATGTGAAAGACATCTATTGTTCAAAATCAATTGTTCTTTACTATATCTCTAGCTAGCTATTCTAAAAATAGAACTCCCCTCATTATAAAAAGTGTTTGGAAAAATTGTTTAAAATATTACTAAAAACAATAAGATTGACTATGCCAAATAGAATAGATTGAGGTTAATAAAATCAAAAACAAAAAGGGTTGAGGGTCTTTACTTTCTATTTTTGTCATGTTACATTCTTACATGTAATAAAATACACGGAAAGGTTTAAAAACTCAATACCTCTCCTGCTTAATAAAAAACTAAAAAAAAAACTGTAATAATTTTTTTTTTATTATATAAAAAAAATGGGTCAAGTTCGAAGAAAGAGGATACTTAATTTTAATTTTTAAACTCGAATGATCCTAGTAGTTAATTGATTAAAATATACAAACCACTTTCGAAAACTAAAAGTCATTGCCCCTCCGTTTTTATTTTAAGTGTGGAATAGCAAAGCATTTCCTACAAATAGTTTTTATTCTAATTGTAATCGAAGACAATCAATTAATTCTAAAAAAAAAAATCCGTTAATGATTGTGAATAACCGAACCAAACTGCAATAAATGGGTTTTTTTATGGAAAATAGGTTTTGTGAGTCAAGTTATGGGGCCCTATGATTCCTATTAACTACCTTTTTGTTGTCATTATTTAGCCTTGCTCTATAGATATAAATAAATTATTGTAAATTGTAATACGTAACAATTAGATCCAAATTGCAATTTTTCGTTTTTATCTTGATAAAATTTTATTTAACAATTTGAATTTCATATTAACAATTCAATCATATTAACAATTCAATATTAATAATAAATCAAGTACATATTTTTTTTCGCTCGTAACTTGTTTATATCATTTGACTAACCCCAATTCTTCATCTTCATTTGAAATATTTGAAGTAGTTCGGAAAGATTCCAAAATAATTAAGGCTGGAAAATAAAATTATATTTAAGTTTTATTTTATATATCTTAATCTTAATTTTTTTATTAATCGACCGCTTTCAAAAGAAAAGAAATTAAGAACTGGTGAATCAGAAACAATTAATTAAGATAATTTTTTTTATTTATTTTTATATGGAATATACATATCAATATTCATGGATCATACCGTTCATTCCACTTCCAGTTCCTATGTTAATAGGAGCAGGACTTCTACTTTTTCCAACGGCAACTAAAAATCTTCGCCGTATGTGGGCTTTTCCGAGTGTTTTATTATTAAGTATAGTTATGGTTTTTTCAGCCCATTTAGTTATTCAGCAACTAAATAACAACTCCGTCTATCAATATATATGGTCTTGGACCATCAATAATGATTTTTCGTTAGAGTTCGGCTCCTTGGTTGATCCACTTACTTCTATTATGTCAATCTTAATCACTAGTGTTGGGGTTATGGTCCTTATTTATAGTGACAATTATATGTCTCATGATCGAGGATATGTGAGATTTTTTGCTTATATGAGTTTTTTCAATACTTCAATGTTGGGATTAGTTACTAGTTCTAATCTAATACAAGTTTATATTTTTTGGGAATTGGTTGGAATGTGTTCTTATCTATTAATCGGTTTTTGGTTCACTCGACCCAGTGCGGCGAATGCTTGTCAAAAAGCGTTTGTAACTAATCGCGTTGGGGATTTTGGGTTATTATTAGGAATTTTAGGTTTTTATTGGATAACAGGTAGTTTTGAATTTCAGGATTTGTTTGAAATATTCAATAATTTAGTTTCTAATAATGAAGTTAATCCCTTATTTGTTACTTTCTGTGCCTTCCTATTATTTGCCGGCGCAGTTGCTAAATCTGCCCAATTTCCCCTTCATGTCTGGTTACCCGATGCCATGGAAGGGCCTACCCCTATTTCCGCTCTTATACATGCTGCTACCATGGTAGCAGCAGGAATTTTTCTTGTAGCTAGGCTTCTTCCTCTTTTTATAGTTATCCCTTATATATTAAATATAATATCTTTGATAGGTATAATAACATTATTTTTAGGAGCTACTTTAGCTCTTGCTCAAAAAGATATTAAGCGAGGTTTAGCTTATTCTACAATGTCTCAATTGGGTTATATGATGTTAGCTTTAGGTATGGGTTCTTATCGAGCTGCTTTATTTCATTTGATTACTCATGCTTATTCGAAAGCATTGTTGTTTTTAGGATCTGGATCTATTATTCACTCGATGGAAGCTATTGTTGGATATTCTCCAGATAAAAGTCAGAATATGGTTCTTATGGGCGGTTTAAGAAAACATGTACCAATTACAAAAACTTCTTTTTTATTAGGTACACTTTCTCTTTGTGGTATTCCACCTCTTGCTTGTTTTTGGTCCAAAGATGAAATTCTTAATGATAGTTGGTTGTATTCACCCATTTTTGCAATAATAGCGTATTCTACGGCAGGATTAACCGCCTTTTATATGTTTCGCATCTATTTACTTACTTTTGAAGGACATTTAAACGTTTATTTTCAAAATTACAGTGGCAAAAAAAGCAGCTCATTCTATTCAATGTCTCTATGGGGTAAAGAGAAAGAAGGACCTAAAATTATGAAAACAAACTTTCGTTTATTCGATTTATTAATGATGAAAAACAACGAAGAGGCCCCTTTTTTAAACACCTATCGAATTGGTAGTAATGAAAATGTAAGAAGCATGGTGCAGCCTTTTATTAGTATTACTCATTTTGGCACTAAAAAAACTTTCTCATATCCCCATGAGTCGGACAATACTATGCTATTTCCCATGCTTATATTGGTTTTATTTACGTTATTCGTT